ATTACTTCAATTTGAAATCTAGTTTAGAAATCGTTGTGTTCCTTTTTTATTTCTTTCATTTCGAATTTCATTTACAAATTGAAATTCATTTTCAATTTATTTAGTAACTTCTATTTTTTCCTTTCTTTGTTTTGAATTGAAAATAGAAGAGTTGAGTCAATCAAAAATATAAAGGAGGTTCATGGCCAAGAGTAAAGATGTACGAGTCGCGGTGATTTTGGAATGTACCAGTTGTGTCCGAAACGGTGTTAATAAGGTATCAACGGGCATTTCCAGATATATTACTCAAAAGAACCGGCACAATACGCCTAATCCATTAGAATTGAAAAAATTCTGTCCCTATTGTTACAAACATACGATTCATGGAGAGATCAAAAAATAAATTGGTCTTTCTTTCAAGGAGGGGGAAAAAAAGAACGACATTCTCTATACCGGATCTATAACAGATTGAAATAAACAAATCCTATTTGGGGCAAATTGATAATGAAATTGAATTCTAATGAAAAAATAAGAAAATAAGATAAAAAATACGAAAATAAGATATTCGGGATAGGGAATAAACTAAACAAACTATGGATAAATCCAAGCGACCTTTTCTTAAATCCAAGCGATCTTTTCGTAGGCGTTTGCCCCCGATTCAATCGGGGGATCGAATTGATTATAGAAACATGAGCTTAATTAGCCGATTTATTAGTGAACAAGGAAAAATATTATCTAGACGAGTGAATAGATTGACCTTGAAACAACAACGATTAATTACTCTTGCGATAAAACAAGCTCGTATTTTATCTTTGTTACCCTTTAAAAGGAAAGGATTTCAAATAAGCGAGTCGACCGCTAGAACTAATGCTTTGAAAGCTAGAAATCAAAATAAAGATCAAAAGAAAGAAAAATTCCAAATAAATAAAAAAAAGAAATAGGCTTACTTCACTTGAATCATAATTCCAATCCGAACTCAAATGCGGATTGGTGTTTTGCTCGAAAAATCCGTGAATCTATATTTGATTATCGTGTCATAAGAAAAAAATGAATCAGAAATCTTTTTGGATTGAACGTGTTTTACTATTTTATCATATTTGATCATCGTAATTTCTACTCTACCTTCCCGGAGTTCATTCTCCGGGAACTCCATTGAAAATCTTCCGTTGGATTCTTTACAATCTACTTTTTTTATTTATATGATCTCGTTCGAAATCGTATAAAGACATTTCCTATTTGATATAGCTATTTGCGCAAGTATTTTACGGTTAAGAAGCAATTGGTTCTTGTACAGATCGTGTATGAATTTACTATAACTATAGGATACTCCTCTTTCGCGAGTTACTGCGTTTATCCGAGTGATCCACAACCGACGAAAATCTCTCTTTTGCCTATCCCTATCCCGATGAGCTGAAACCAAAGCTCTTTTTTCCTGTTGAGTCATAGCTCGAGTAAGCCTTGAATGAGCCCCTCGAAAACTTGATGCAAAGAAATGCATTTTTGTTCGGCGTCTCCGAGCTATATATCCCCGTTTAATTCTGGTCATGGAATAAATGAAACTTTTTCGAATAACTCATTTTTTCTTTCTTTCAGCTATTCTTTTATTTACTCTGTCTTCTATTACTATACTAACAAAACGGATTTCTCCAATGTATAAAATAAAAATTCCAATGGCTTTTGCTACAATAACCTTCCCAACCACGATTTTTCTTTTTTTGTTTAGGTATTTTACCCCGAAACAAGAATAAGAAAGACATAAGAAATTTTATTTTCCTATAAAAAATAGAGTCAATAAAAAAAAAATAGAACTAGATAAAGAAATAGTGGGGTTCCTTCGTTTCTATGGTTACTTCTGAAACGGTGAGGTCTTCTCTATACACCGGAGCCTTTCACTTCATTTAATCAACTAATCAACGTTATTGGGAACTTGTATAGTTCACATTCTTTGGCTCTACCCATGAATTCTCCAGTAATAGGTCTTTCACAACGAGATCTACTTATAAAGTAACGGTATTTAAGTATGAAAGTTAGCTGGGGTAGCTGGCCCTGTTAGTCCGTTCTTGCCAGAGTGGGAGCCTAATCGTTATGTTTTTTAAATAGGATTTCCTCCGCTTAATGGATAACCATTTGCTACCAATGGAGAATTTATTCTCATCTTCAATTGAGGTAATTGGATTTGCACCAATGGAAACCATAAACTTTATACACAATAGAGGGATATGATAGAATTTAATAATGAGTGGAGTTCCTTCTTCCATTCTATCCCATTCACTCAGATACTGACCATTGATACTGGAAAAGTTCTTTTTTTTTTCTTTTGTTATGTGCCAGCTGATAATCTAAACGAGTCGCACATACACCCTAGTACATGTTCCTCGACGCTGAGGACATCCCCGAAGAGCGGGGGATTTCGTGACATTTCTGATTGGCTGTCTTGGATTTCTAATAAGTTGTTTAATAGTTGGCATGTTGAATTGTATACATAATATAATGGTCTGGTTTAGATTGATCCTAACCGACTGATGATGAATTCCTTCTATTTCCATTTAATAGAGTGTATATTCAACTCGGAGATCAAATCTAAAATCACATATTTGAACGAAATCCATATGAATACAATCCCTACAAGATCAACCCCTTAAGAACTCTTCATCATCTGAGAAGTCTATATCATCAATAATTCCATAAATTCGGGCTTGTCTTGCTGAAAAGAAAACGTCTCTGTCCATGTCTCGGGATATGATCCAGGTAGGGTTGCCGGTTCTTTGTGAATAAATCTCTGCGATGTGTTCACGCAGTTTCAACGCTTCTTTCATTTCCAAGAGAAGTTCTCCTGCATGACTCTCAAAAAAAGAAGTCCTAGGTTGATGGATCATTACCCTGATGATATAACAAAATGTTCCTCTAGCTTGCATGAAAAAGCGAAGACAAACGATAGAATTGAACAACCGTACAGGCATCTTTTGGGTATTGCATACGGCTCTACAATAAAATGGACCCTGAACCCTCCCTTCCATTGAAGAAAGAGAAAAAAAATAGAATCTATCAGAAGGTAAATGATCAAATTGCCACCCTTCCTTTCGGAGAAGTTGAAAAATATTATGATGGCTCCGTTGCTTTATATAGTTCTATTTATGATTTTTTTGTCTCTAGCAATCCCAAAGTTTCTTTTTTGATCCGATCAAATAATGAAAAAATCGTGACTTACATATTCTTAAGTACCCCCTGGCATGAAAACAAAAAAGGTTTGTGACGCTGAACTGGACTCCCGATAGATAAGAGAAAATCGGAAATACCTTTGAGTTCATACTCCTCTCTCGATACATAATCGAATGTTTTTGTTTTTAAAAACAAAAAAAAAATTGAATATCGAATTCGAAGTGCCATGCTATTATTACTTAATATTATATTGACATTCATATATTCATATAACGAAGGCATAGTCTTCTTTTTTTTTGTCAAATAAAAACCTCATTGGCGCCAAGCGTGAGGGAATGCTGCACGTCTGGTAATTGCTCCCCCGGCCAGGATAAAAGATCCCATTGAAGCGGCTAATCCTATGCATATTGTACTGACATCTGGCCGCACAGTTTGCATCATATCATAAATAGATACTCCAGATATTACATCTCCCCCGGGAGAGTTTATATACAAAAAAATATCCTTGGTACCATCTTCGATATTAAGATATACCAAAAGACCAACAATTTGATTCGCGATCTCACTATCAATCTCTTGAACTAAAAACAGGAATCGTTGGCGATAAAGTCGGTTGATTAGGGGAAATTGTTTCCCTTAGGAACCGTACATGCGCCTTTTGACGCATACGGTTCAAAAAAATTGTGAAAAAGAATCAATGTATAGATTCCAGCCCCTTTCTTTTTTTTTCATAACAGGTTTTTTCTGACGTCTAGCGAAATTTTCTTCGATTTTTCAATAAAGACGAACTCCGTTTTCTATTTTTCGCTTTTCTATCTATTAGAAGAAGAAGAAAAGGGGTCACTAAACTTATCGAGTTAACTTCTCATTGATGTATTGTTTCATCGAGATTTCATCCAAATTCCGATGGCATTTTCTTGTTCCTGAATGAGTTTCTTTTATTTAGGTTTCTGCTCTTCTCCGGGTAAGGATTCGCCCCATTTTGATTTGTATATATAGAACAAATGCTCCCATTACCATTTCTTTTTGTTATGACTTTATTTTTTCAATTCATGTCATACCTTCTACCAAGTAGTTATTAAAGTTAGAGATACCTGACAAAGAGGATCTATTTCAATTTCCAAATATAGGAATCAGTTATGGTACAAGTAAAAATCATCGATATATTACCGATTGGCTTTTTTTTTAAACGGAGCCTGAATACTTCATTTTTTTAGTCCAACCAAGCCAACCATAATAGTAAGTAATATGAATTTTCCCCCAAAAGGTTCTCATTGTTTTTCACGCTCCAAATTTTGGATGATTCCATGAATTTATCTAGGTGAAAGGGGGGCTATCTCTCTCGGGGGAGAGAACGGGGAAATCCCAAATGACTCAATATATCTGACAAGTCGCACTATATATCAACCCACGATGCATCTTCATCTCCGGGATTTCGGAAAGGTACTTTTGGAACACCAATAGGCATAAAATGAAAAGATCTCCTACTTTAAATTTAAAATTTCACTTTGATGGGGAAACGTAAAAAAAAATAGGGTTTGATTGGCTTTATATTATAGTATTGAGTATTGGTTTTTATCGTATTTCTTTTATACATAGATTCTATAGACTATAAAAATAGACTATAAAAATTCCTAAAGTCATAAAAAATGCAGAATGAATAATGAATATAGTAAAATTATTACGAATAGGGCCTTCTAATGATGAATAAATGGGGACCCTTTCGCTCATAGAAAAAGGTATCAACCCCCGTTGCGTATTGGTACTTATCGAGTATAGAATAAATCTGCTTCTCTTTGTTCCTACGAACAGAATTGTTACATTATTACCAACAGAATAGAACAAATCTGAACCCTTGTTCT